ATAGGAAAGGTGATTTCACTATATTTCTGGCCAGGAACAGGGCCTACCACAATAATATTTTTTTTTGTGGGACGATAACTTTGAAAAGACAGATTACCTATCTTTTCTTTAATCTCAGGCGAAATACGATCGGGGGGGGCCAATTCAAAACCCTCCGGTAAAATAAGAACAGCCCCCACATTCAAAGCCCCCTTTTTACCATTAGCAAGAACTTGTTTCACTTGCATATCATAAGGAATCCGAACAACTGCTTCAAATACAGTATCGGGAAGTACCGTTTGCGGAACCTCAATATCTACAGGTTTATTAGCTAAATGGCAATTGGCACATACAATACGGCCGGTTGCTTCTCGCGGATTTTCATAACCCTGCTGTGCAAAAATGGGATATGCATTTGAAATGGGTGCTCGAGTTATTATATATATCATGAGCGATACGGAAATAGATCGAGTAATCTCTTTCTTTATCCAAGAAAAAGCATTTCTAGTTTGCATGGTCTAATCATTTATCCTGAAAATTTCTACAATAAGATTAGGTAGGTTACTGGCATAGTTCCCTATCCATGATTCTGCTATTTACTGAAATAATTCTACTGGAATATAGAAAGAATCCCTTGGGGGTAGAAAGAAAAAGAAGAATTTGATTTTTGAATGTTTATCTTTTATACAATACAAAATAACAAACTTTATAATTGGATCAGTGGATCGTTTTTTCAGTCATTCATGGAATGATAAATCACTACAAGTGACGGAGATACGCGATTTAAATAACGAAAAATCCAATATTTTAAAATTGTATCTAAAATGACTGGAAAAGTGGAAACAAGACCAGATATAATTTGATCATTCTGAGCAAATCCAAAATCGTTATAGACAGAACCAATCATTAGTTCCCAACCATGGGTCGAATGGAATCCTATACATAAATCAGTTAATAAAAGAATAGAAAAAGCTTTTATTGTGTCACTTAAGTTATATAGGAATTCTTGAACCCAAGAGTTAAGAATAATAAGTTCTTGATTACCTAGAATAGAATAACCACTTAGAATAAGGAAACATATTATATTTGTCGAGAAGTGCAAAATCGTATGGATACGATCTTCGTTGTGCGTCTTGATCAATTGGATGGTTTCTTTGTAGATTCCGGTACGAAGGTTTTGTAGACGTCTTTCCGGGTATTCCTTTAGCATTTCATCCAAGAGGAACAGTTCCTCGAATTCTATGAATTTTTTTAGAATACTCTTTTCTTGAATGATATTCAAGAAAATTTCGGATTGTCTAGTATTCCACCAATTAGTAAACCAAGATTCCATACTTTTCTTAAATGTGAAAGAGATGCACCAGGGAAAAAAGACTATAGATGTAAGATATAGAAGGGGAATGAATGCTTTCTTTTTTGCCATTTTTCGTCTTTAATGAACTCAGCTTCACCTCATTCGTCAACTCTATATGATAATAATCTTTCTATCAAGCATAAGTTCTATTACAAGTCATAGAGCTTATATATAAATCTATAATCTATTCCCGCGTTTTTTTATTTTCAATTCGGGAGTTAGTCCTTGCCTTGAATTTAGAAAGAATACAGAAATCAAATAAGAAAGCGAAAGAATCCACTGCCAATTCGAATGAAGAAAAAAAAAAATTTTCAAAAGATATCAATTGCTAAGATTCAAAGCAATTACCCCTTTTGATGAATACAGGAAAGAGCACTTCGCATAATGAATATTAGTTGAATTTCGAAACCAAAGAACGCCCCTTCTATAAAATAAAAATAGAAAAATTTCGAAATCCATTTTCTTTTCCCTAAGAAAACATTCTTTTTTCAGTTCATTTTTTTTTTTTCAAAATACTTCAATTGGTACACGCAAGAAATAGGCCAATTCTGCAGCTTTTTGTTCAATTTCTCGTGGAGTCAAATTCTCGTCAATACGAGTCAAGGGAATGGCCCCCTGTCCTATGATTTCCATATAAAGGACACGACGAGTATAAATACCCTCTTTAACCTCTATTCTGATGGACTGAATATCTTTCATAAGGAATCGGAGAAAAATACGACGATTTTTTCCAGGAAATCCGCAACGAAAAATACACACTATTCCCTCTTTTCTATCGAATCGATCATAACCACTACCCACATTCCACAAAATTGTACACCACAAATAAGAACTAATAAAGAGACCCGCGATTCCATAGAAAGACATCACAATCCCTTGTGGAAAAAAAAGAATTTGCTGAGACGGAAATAAAGATAACAAATTCCTACCAAGATAACTGGAAGTTCCAACCAATAAGAACCCTAATGAACCTAAAAAAAGGATAAAGGCCCAGCAGAAATTGCTTGTTTTTCGAGACCCCGTTATAAGTTCTATCCATATACGTTCTGATCGCCAACTCATATTAGATCCAGTTCTATTTTATGGGAATTGGGAGAATAAAAAAAACCAAGCAAATGAATTTTACTTTACTTTGTTTCCGAAGTAACTTTCATCAACTAGCACTATATATTTTGATGTAAACCCTTAGGAGTAATTCATCGAATTGCTTCCCGATCTAAAAAAAAATATCAGATTTGTCCCTACTCTACTGTCCGTATCTAAAAAATCTTGTTTTTTTGAACATGAAGAAATAAAGAAGCCATTGCAATTGCCGGAAATACTAGGCCCACTAAAGGCACAAAAATGGAGGGTAAGTTTATCATAGAATGGGTACCTCAATTTAATATTTGTACCTGTTATTTTTTTGATTATTGTTATATTAATTTCATATTTTTTTGATTCTTATTTATATTGTTAGAAAGATAGTCTATAATCACTAGAATTCATATATACTTATACTAAGTATATTTGAAAAATTATACTAAGTATAGTTAAGTGAATATATATATAGAATAATAAATATAGAGAATATATACTAATATATATTCACTATATATAATGAGTATAGAATAAATAATATAATAAAAATAGAATCAAAAGCACAAATAGAATAGAATCTAATAATAAATATAAGGAATGTAGAACTAAATAAATGGATTGATTTCGCCTTCTATTTCTACAAGAAACATATGTATGATAATACACCTTTTTATTATTCTTAGTATTTTTTATTATTCTTAGTATTAAAGTATTATTCTATTCTTTTATTATCTTATTACTTTGCTCTTGTGTGTTCTAATTTGATTTTTGTCTCATAATTTTTTTCATTTTTAGTCAAAGAAAAGAAAGCATGGAGCTGAAATAACTCACTCAGAACCCCCTTTAAAGGATTACGTGGTACGATTGAATCAAATAAGCCCTTATGGAATAAATATTCAGCCGCTTGTGAACCATCGGGTATTGCCTTATTTAACGTTTGTTCAATAACTCTTTTACCCGCAAATGCAATGTAAGCATTTGGTTCTGCAATAATGATATCTCCTAACATGCCAAAACTAGCTGTCACCCCACCAGTAGTAGGAGATGTAAGGATCGATACATAGAATAACTTTTTATTTGTTTGATAATCATGTAAAGCAGAAGAGATTTTAGCCATTTGCATCAAGCTCAAACTTCCTTCTTGCATACGTGCTCCTCCTGATGCACATACTAGAATAAGAGGTAAAAGTTGATTGGTAGCATATTCGACCAAACGAGTGATTTTCTCACCTACTACAGATCCCATACTACCCCCCATAAACTGAAAATCCATAATACCAATTGCTACAGGAATACCGTTTAGTTGACCTGTGCCTGTTTGAACAGCCTCAGTTAATCCTGTCTTTCTTTGATAAGAATCAATACGATCTTTATAAGGTTCCTCTTCCGAATGAAATTGAATGGGATCCAGAGAGATCATGTCTTCATCCATAGGATTCCAAGTACCTGGATCAATCGAAAGTTCGATTCTATCTGAACTGCTCATTTTCAAATGATATCCACAGTGTTCACAAATATTCATTTTTGATTTTAAAAATTTCTTATAATTTAATCCGTAACAATTTTCGCATTCAATCCACAAATGCTTGTACTTTTTAGTTTCATCGAGATTTTTAGAACTTTCTCTTCTAGTGAAATAACTATCATTTTTATAATTCGTGCTAGTTATTATACTAGAACTAGAACTCTCGCTTTCACTACTATTTCTGCCCTTACCACAAATGTAACTATAAAAGTAATTGTCATTGTATTTGTCACTATCACCTAAAATGTAACTATCAATACAGATTTGAGAACGAAGATAACTCTCAATGCAACTATTAATGTTATTATTCCAACTAGATTTACTATCATACATATAATGATCATCATCACTCTTAGAGACATTATTCAGATAGCTAGAATTCTTATAACTAGAAAAAAAACTTTCGGATTCACTTAGAAAAGAATGATCATTGTCAATCTCCAAAATTTGATTTTCAATATCAAAATATATGGAATAACTGTTCCTCTTACTATCCCTAACTAAAAAAGTTTGATCAGATAGGAAATTCTGGATGTTCCTGACACCTATTAAATAATCAACATTACTGTAACTAGAATTGTCACTATCATTCCAACTATGAATGTTTTGATCCATATCATTTAAAATTAGGAGTTCTTCACTTACACTGGTATTTTCAATAGGATCAAAACTATCCATTGATTTACTTAAGCCACACCTGTATTCTAACTCCCTATTAAACAATATAGAATTGAAAGACCATTTTTCCATAGAGTCTTTTTTTCCTCTATTTACATGAAAATACAATAGATGAATAGTCATTCGATGAAAAATCAAAAATCATATAAATATTCTATTTTAAATATTATATCTCATTTATTTACTATCAAATACAAATAAGTATATAAATGAAAAAAAAAAAGAATAAGTATCTAAATCCAGTCACTAGGATTAGTAACTGATAATAATAACGAGCGAGTGGGTATTCAAAAAAATGATTCTTTTTCGTGAGAACCTGGAGTATTCTTTCACTATATATTCACTATATATATGTCACTATATGTGATATATGTCACTATATGTGCTGGAATTTTTTTTTTTTCAATTCTATATATATTAAATATTCATTAAAAAAATAAGAAATATTTCTTATTTTTTTAATGAATAAATAATAATGAATAAATAAAGAAAAAAATCACCTCATCGGGGTAATGTATTTATAGACCCAATTATTTCATTTAGAGAGCGGGGGGATAAAAGATAAAAGAGTTCTATAAATCTATATACAAGTCATCCACACCCTCTTTTTTTTTCATTAATTGAATTTCGTTTGTTGATTAGGGCAAAGTTACATAAAAACACCTGCCTTTTTTGAAATATCCTGAACAGTTCCTGTAGGTTGAGCGCCTTGTTCAAGGAAATATAGAATAACAGGAATATTTAAATAGGTTTGATTCTTTATTGGATCATAAAAACCCACTTTCCGAATATCTCTTCCCTCTCTTCGGGATCGAACATCAATTGCAACGATTCGATAAACAGCTCATTGGGATAGATATAGATGAACAATACACCCCCCCTAGAAACGTATAAGAAGTTTTCTCCTCGTACGGCTCGAGAAAATTCAAAATTACGTCTATGTATAAAATTATGATCTCAAATAGATCAATAAAATCATCAAATCAATTAGACTACGGTTTAAGTATTTTTTGTCTTTCTGAAAAAAAATAACTCCTCGTATTCGAAATCTCATAACTCAAATTGGATAATTCTCAAATAACTCAAAGGAAAACAAAGCCTTTAGGTATTTCATTTATTGAGCGGTCTCTACCCCCTTTTCTTGCCTGTGCTTCTTTAGAATCTATTTTTTTTTTCTTCATTCATTCTAATTCTAATAGAATTGTTGAGACAATTTGAAAATGGTATTTACTTGTTCCAGGATCCTTTAGCTTTTCCTTGAATCATTGGGTTTAGACATTACTTCGTGGATCTTTAATCGTTTCAAAAATGGCAGCAACATACCATTTTTTCTTTCTCTCAAAGAATCATACAAATAGAAAGAAGGTTGATTCCCACAGATAAACTTTTGATCGAAATAGTTTTACCAATTCCAACAAATTTGACTTTTTTTTTGAACCTTGCTCGAATTGGATCCTTTCGATTTCTCTACCAAAAATATACTTACGAAGTTGTTCTAACTTATTAATTTTCACTAACCTTAGATACTTGCCCCTGAGAAATGAATCAACTCGAGCTCCACCATGTACTATTTACATCATCAATCCCTCTCCCGTCCCTCAAACAATGAGTTCTAGTGGACCAGAACAAACGATGTCGAGCCAAGAGCACCCCGATTTCTATATACTAGAAATACTAGAAAAAATGGCGGATGTAAGAATCCACAGCTAATCGAATCATGTCTTTCAAGTCGCACGTTGCTTTTTGCCACATCGTTTCAAACGAAGTTTTACCATAACATTCCTTTAGCTTGGATCCGGTATGTAATTGATTCAATTATGAAATCGTGAATAGTCATTGATTCAATCGATACATAATAATCTATACTTTTTACTTTTAGGTTTTCCTTCTATATAAATGGACAATTTAAAAAGTAAAGAAGTATAAAAAAAAAATTCAAATTAACTCGATATTGTATGAATAAATTTTCTATTGTATTTTGATAGTTTATAAAATAGAAAAAAATGAATTTCTTAAAAAAAAAAAAATATTAGAAAAAAAAAAAGAAAAAAATATGAAATAATAATAAATATATATTTATTATACAATTATACAGAGTGATTACAATAAAAAAAAAAGAAAAAAATCGATTCGCTTTTGAATCTACATCTTCAAAAGCGAATCGATTTAGATTAGAGACGAATGATTAAAAAAAAAGAAAGGGTAATCTTTATTCTGATATAAAATTTGTATTCAAATATGATATACATCATGAATGGATATGTTCTGGGACGGAAGGATTCGAACCTCCGAATAGCGGGACCAAAACCCGTTGCCTTACCGCTTGGCCACGCCCCATTTTATTTTTGATTCGACACTAATAAACACTATTATTGGTATTGGTTGTTCGTCAATTCCAGTTCAAAGATTTCTATAGAATAAATTGTTGTTAGGATTTTGATATGCGTAGATATAGAATTAAACTGAATTTATTGATCATTCCATAGAATTCAATTAAGATATTGTATGAAAGTATGATTTCTTCTATTTTTTATTTAAGAATGAAAAGATTTTGAACTGGATAAGTTCAAATCAAAGAAGTATTTTGGAGGGTCTGATCTTATTTGATTCATTTTTTTTTTAGTTTTACTCATTTATTAATATTAATGAATATTCATTAATATCAAAAATATTAAAAATATTAATAATATAATAATAAAAATAAATATTTATTCAATATGAATATGTAATTCAATATTTAAATTATTCATCTTTTTTTATTTTAATTATTTATTGAATTTATATATTATTATTTTATATATATATTTATTATTTTATATATATATATAATATTCTATATATAGAATATATAATTCTTTTATTTTTAGAGTATCTATTTTATATTCTAATTATTATTAATATATATTTTATTATATTTTATAGTATATAATTATTTATAATTTATTTAGAATATAAAATTATTAAATTAATATAAAATTATGAAAAAATGATAATCAAAATTATACATATAAATTATACATATATATTTTATACATATATATACATAATAAAAAATAAAAAAAATACAATCAAAATTTGAAATTCAAAAAAAAGCAAAAATACAATTAATTTTCTTAAAGAACAAAATGTTTGTTATGCTAAATATCTTTAGTTTGGTCTGTATTTGTATTCACTCTGCCCTTTATTCAAGTATTTTTTTCTTGGCGAAATTGCCTGAAGCCTACGCTTTTTTGAATCCAATTGTAGATATTATGCCAGTAATACCCTTATTCTTTTTTCTCTTAGCTTTTGTTTGGCAAGCTGCTGTAAGTTTTCGGTGAGATCTTTAATTTGAATAATGTCCTAAAAAAATTAAGAATTTATTCGAAAACAAAAATTCAAACATTTTAACAATTTATAAGATCAGATAAGTCTTACAGTGTGAATCCTCAATTCCAATATTGAAATTTTTGGATAGACAAAAAAAATCCGGACCATCTCATCATTTCCGTTTTTTTCCATTGAGAAATCCTAATCCTATTATTAGATTTGAGTCCACCACCAATACCTAGATTGGGGATATGAAAGAAGATTGGGGATATGAAAGAACATTTTTGGTAATAGTAATTATTGGTAATGGTGGTAAAAGGCTCGACTCTTACTACAAATAAATTTCCTAATTTTTTTATATTTCCTCGAAATCACTTCATTTCTTAGAAACTTAGTATCAAAAGAAACATAATGTGTAATATAAGAGAATCTATTCTCTTTCTCTGTCTTTTTTAATTATCTTGGAGATTTTTTAATGCTTACTCTAAAACTATTTGTTTACACGGTAGTGATATTTTTTGTTTCTCTTTTCATTTTCGGATTCCTATCTAACGACCCAGGACGTAATCCAGGACGTGAAGAATAAAAAAAAAATAAAACAAACAAAGAAAACAAAAAAAAAAAAGCTCCATAATCCATAATAATAAGTTCAAAAGAAAAAAATACCAAATCATCAACGGAAAGAGAGGGATTCGAACCCTCGGTACAAAAATTCGTACAACGGATTAGCAATCCGACGCTTTAGTCCACTCAGCCATCTCTCCAAAATTGAAAAAATAGAATTACTATGTTTATGTTACATCGCATAAACAAAAAGAACAAAAAGTAGGGCTTGAAAAAATCCTTCTTTATATCTTATTTTCTATCTTAATCTCTCTCTTTTTTTTTTTCTATTTGATTTCTATTCATTATTATATATTAAATTGATTATATATTAAATAAATCATTATAATAATAATAATATTTATTTTATTCCATTTTTGAGTTTCTTTTTTTATACAGACGGAGCCCGGCTAGGTACTGGCCGGGCTCTTTTTATTCCCATGAATCCTGGATAACAATGATTTCTTTGAATGTATTTGATTTGAAAAAAAAAAAAATACTTGTAATTTAAACATGATCAAACATAAATAAAAAAAGACTTTTTGATTCCTATGATATAGGAACAAAATGATATAAGATAAAAATGTAATTTTTTATTACTCCTTCTTTTTTCTGGTAACGTATCTAAAAAAAGAATGGAACGATGGATTATTGCACAATGCATTTTTATGTTATGAATTAAGTAGTTTTGTCGAGATGTATCTGTCAAAAAACACCTTTAGCAAAAACAAAATCCAAAAAGAAAATTCGACCCCTTTTCTTAATTTCATTACATTAGGAGGCCCCTTTACGAAACATGTCAACACTCTAATTATCATAATATTATGCTTCTATTTCTTAATTACGACTAATTCCCTTGTTCGACAAAAGGTCCATTTATATACAATAATTGCATTATAGCGGGTATAGTTTAGTGGTAAAAGTGCGATTCGTTCTATGGACCCCTTAATAGTTAAGGGATCCCTCGCTTGATTCATATCCCGATCAAAAACTTTATTTCTTACTTAAAGGGGTTTAATCCTTTATACCTCTCAACAAACGATTCGAGGAATAATATACATTATCGTAATTTGTATACAAGAAGAATCAATTCTAAATTGACAAATTGAATTCTAAAATTATGAAACATAAGTTTTTGGAATTGGATCAATAATCCCAATTTTTTGAGTATGAGTAAAGGATCCATGGAGAAAGATATAGAAAGTTTATTTCTAATCGTAACTAAATCTTCCATTTTTTGATTTGTTTTGTATAAGAGAGATTGAAGCAAAATAGCTATTAAACGATTTTTTTAGTTTACTAGAAACATCGACATATTTTTTATAGCTCGACGGAAATTTTATTCTTTTCCTAAAGATTCTCTCAAATAGAAATAGAGAACGAAGTAACTAGAAAAAAAAAACAGATTGTTATAATACTCCTCTTCTATAGGGATCATCTAAAAAGCAAGGTATTTTAAATGTATTCAAAGG